CCGCTTTTTTCTATTCAATTCATATTCAATATATATTTCTATCGAAAAAGATCACCAATCCAAGACCAAAATATTCGGAGGATTCTTCTGACCAATGAAAAATATATAATTGTCAGCAAAGTTGTTTCTTTTTTTTTCTTCAAATCCAAAGAATTCTTATTACTTTATACGTAGGTTATCAATTCTGCATTATAAAAAAAGGACTCAAATCATTTTATCGATATGAGTGTTTTATATCGAAAAAGGTCTAACTATTTGAAAATCTTTTTTTGTATTAATTTTTTAATTAGACTACCGTAGTAGAAAGAGTACCATGCTGCATCTGAACTTCAAACAGTTTAGCTTTAACCATGTTAATGGTCCCAGATTTTTGGTTGATAGAGAATCAAAGTAAAGTAGATTTACCAAAGAATCACGAAATGCTATGGTTCTAAAATATGATTTTTTTGAGTGAATTTATTTTATTCAGAAGTAATTCGCGGGATTATGCACTCTTTCCTAGTTATAGTGCCACTGGGTGAATCCAGCCTATTCTTGAAATGAACAACTCACACACACTCCCTTTCCAAAAAAGATCAATACACCAAAGACTACACTTAGATTTATTGGATTTGTTGCTAAAATATCGGTATTAAACCCGAAACTCCCGGCGGATGGCCAGTGACCCAAGTAAACGAAAGAATCGGTTACATTTTTCATATAATCTCCTCTTATAGCTAAACTAAAAAAAAGAACTCTGTCCTTTTGTTTTATTGTATCACTTTTTCTATTTATTTAGTATTTATCTTATTTTATTTTTTATTTTCAATAAAATAAATTGAATTTAAGAATTTCTAATTTAATTCAATTTGCCTATTTGGATATTTGTAAACAGAATCAAAAATCTATTCTATTTACAAATGTATTTTAAAAAATGAAAAATTGGAAATTTTCAATAATAATAATAATAATGAGACTTATTAGAATTAATAATTAAGCTAGAATTTGAGACCAAGTTTGATGTCAATTTCAAAAAACCTCCTTTTTTCGCAACACTCCTTAAAAAAAAAAAGTTTCCATTGAACTAAAAAAAAATAAGGGGAAGGAAGAAAGCGAGTCGATGTGCTAATTCCCCATCCTCAAATTAGTCCTTCCCAAGGATTGTTGTCTCAATAAATAATTGTAGGAGTGAAATCTTGATAGAATTCAAAAAAAGAAAGGAGTGAGTCCCCGTCCATAAAATAAACTGCGAAAAAAAAAATCCAAAATTTTCAGATTTATAGGATTAAACAAAAGGATTCGCAAATAAAAGCGCTAATGCTACAACCAGGCCATAAATTGTTAAAGCTTCCATAAAAGCCAGACTAAGCAATAAAGTACCTCGTATTTTTCCTTCTGCCTCAGGTTGTCTCGCGATACCTTCGACAGCTTGACCCGCAGCTGTACCTTGACCAACTCCAGGTCCAATAGAAGCAAGTCCAACAGCCAACCCAGCAGCAATAACCGAAGCAGCAGAAATCAGTGGATTCATGATAAATTCCTCGCACCAAAATAAAGAAATAGTTAATGATACAATCATCCAATGACTTAAGACTTAATTAGAATTAAGTCATCGCTAAGATTCATCCAGCCAAAATAACCAATAATTTGAATTGAAATAATAATATTATTGAACCATCAGAATTACTTTGATACTAGTAGTTCCTATCCAGGGGATTTTTTGAAATCCATAATATATATATATATGACTTTTTTATCTTTATCCCATTTCTTTTTTGTGAACCATTCTTTGAATCCTTCGTTCTTTTCTTTTTATCGTTTTATTCATACAATTTACAACCAAAGGGAAGAACTTCTAATTGAATCCCTATCTAAATCTAAATTCACAACAGTAGTGGGGCAGATTAGATCGGTCTTTAACTCTAGTCAATATCAAATATCACATATACATGTGTTTCTTACATAACGTAAACTAACTATTCTATAATATAATTATAACACCCAACGGAATTGAATTATAGACATTCGATTACATATACCTAAAGCCCTACCTCTCTTAATCAACCCCTTTTTTTTACGAATCGCGTTTTTTTTTGTAAATTCTTCTGTTCCTCTTATTTATTATTATTCCACATAGATGGAATCTAAATATCCAAATTCTTTCATAGCGTAGAAATCAATATCATAGCGTAGAAATAAATATCAGTATTTGAATTTGATTGAGCTAAATTCATGCAATTTTTTATTTATTCAAATTTGATTTTGGTCAATCGTTGAATTGAATGAAATTGACTAAAAGTGAGAATCGTTCTAAAAAACACCCTAAAAAATTTTATTTAATCTTTTTTTTTTTTTCTTTTTAATCACACGTCCTAAATTGAGACCAAGGGATTTAAGGAAAATTTTAGGAAAAAGAGCTTTTTGATCGCTTTCCTTTTTTATTACAATTCCTTAATATCACAATTGTTTTTGCTAGTACTTTAAGTAAATTATATATACATTGTTTTGGGCTAACCTAAAAAAAGACTATTTGAAAAAATAGTCAATGATGACCCTCCATAGATTCACCTATATAAGCCGCGGCTAACGTTGCAAAAATGAGAGCTTGAATCCCGCTTGTAAATAATCCAAGGAACATGACAGGTATAGGAACCACTAAAGGTACTAAAGAAACAAGAACAACAACTACTAATTCATCGGCTAATATATTTCCGAAAAGTCGAAAACTAAGTGATAGGGGTTTTGTGAAATCTTCTAAGATGTTAATGGGTAAAAGAATTGGAGTTGGTTGAATGTATTTACTGAAATACCCTAATCCTTTTTTGCTAAGACCCGCATAAAAATAGGCTACTGATGTCAGTAAAGCTAAAGCAACAGTCGTATTTATATCATTCGTTGGTGCCGCTAACTCCCCTTGAGGTAACTGGATAATTTTCCACGGTAAAAGAGCTCCTGACCAGTTAGAAACAAAAATAAATAAAAACATAGTTCCAATAAAGGGAACCCATGGACCATATTCTTCTCCAATCTGGGTTTGACTCACATCTCGAATGAATTCAAGGACAAATTCAAAGAAATTTTGGTTGTCAGTTGGGATGGTTTGTGGATTCCGAACCGATAGAACTGCGGAACCTAATAAGATAGCAATTACAACCCAAGAAGTAATAAGTACTTGGGCATGGACTTGAAAACCCCCTATTTGCCAATAGAAATGTTGGCCTACCTCTACACCAGATATCTCATATAACCCTTCTTTTATTAGTGTGTTAATGGAACATGATAGAACATTCATATTGCCCTCTGACAAAAATAAGAACTTTAAATTATTTTGATTCAAGATCGCTCTTTTTCTTTTTTTACTTATCTACTTGAATTGTATATTTGAGTTTTGGATATCAACTAAACTAATCACACAATATCCCCAGTTAGTTATTTTTATCTCTTTTTCTTTTGTACGATTCAGGAGTAGTAACCGATTCTATAAATCGAAATACAGGGAGTCCTCCCCCCCAAAAAAATTGATTTATTTATCTTATTATTAATCAAGAATTTTGTATATAGCTAGAACGACCCTCGCAAATTGCGAATACTAATTTGTTAAGAATGAATCGAATTGAAGCTATAGCGTCATCATTTGCTGGAATAGAAATATCCGCGAGATCGGGATCACAATTTGTATCAATTAAAGAAATGGTTGGAATTCCCAAAGTGATACATTCTCGAAGAGCCGTATATTCTTCTTGCTGATCGATGATGATTACAATATCAGGCAACCCCGTCATATATTTAATCCCGCCTAGATATGTTTGCAAGTGAGATAATTGTCTCTTGAACACAGCTGCATCCCTTTTCGGAAGACGGTTAAGTCCCCCTGTCTTTTGTTCGGTTCTCAAGTCCCGAAACTTATGAAGTCTTTTTTCTGTAGTGGACCAATTTGTTAACATGCCACCGAGCCATTTTTTATTAACATAATGACACCGAGCCCTTATTGCAGCCCGCGACACTAAATCAGCTGCTTTATTTTTGGTCCCAACAATTAAGAATTGTTTTCCCCTACTTGCTGCATCAAAAACTAAATCACAAGCTTCTGATAAAAAACGAGCAGTTCTAGTCAGATTTATAATATGAATACCTTTACGCTTTGCAGAAATATAAGGTGCCATTCTAGGATTCCATTTCCTAGTACCATGTCCAAAATGAACTCCTGCTTTCATCATCTCTTCCAAATCGATGTTCCAATATCTTTTTGCCATTTCTTTTCACACTTAAAAAAAAAGGGGGGTACCCTAAACTAAAAAAAAAATTGTTCCGATGGAACCTTATCTTCTACCCGAGATTGGCCATTTATACATGAGCCAAACCATTACTTTCTATTCATTATTATCTTTATTAGTGTTAACAAATTACCAAATCAAATGACTACAGCAAACAACAAATAATTAAATTCAAAATAGGAATCTGCTATTAGGAATCATTAAATCCTATAAAAGATCGTTCAGATCTATTATGTAAATTCTTTGAAATAGAAGAGTCAAATAATTCCTTGTGGTAGAAGAAAATCTCTCTCATATCTCCCTCGAATAAAGATAAATTCTTTCTTTTTTTTTTCAAAAAGAATGTTGGTATGTTGCCGTGAACAATGCACCAATCCTTTGAATCCTGTCCCGGCGGGGATCACCCCCCCTAGAACAACGTTTTCTTTCAGGCCTTTCAACCAATCGATACGACCCCGAAGAGCAGCTTTTGCTAAAACTCGAGCAGTTTCTTGAAAACTTGCTTCGGATATAAAACTTTGAGTATTCAAAGATGCTCGAGTTATTCCTAATAAGATGGCTCGATAACAGATCGCTTCTTCTAAAGCACGCCCCGCTCGTTCTGCTCGTAACAATCCAATTAGTTCTCCAGGTAAAAAAACATTAGACATTCCCTCTTCTGAAATCAAAACTTTTGATGTTATTTGGCGTACAATAATTTCGATATGCCTATTATGGATCTGCACCCCCTGGGATCGATAAACCTTTTGAATCTTATTAACCAAAGAAATACGACTTTGCGCTATAGTTAGCTCAGCACCAATCAAGAATCCCCAAGGAATTCCAAGAATTCTTATTATACACTTGTTCCAACCCTTAATCCGCTTTTCTAAGTTCATCGATATTGAATCAATCGAACGGACTTCTAACACTTGTTCTACTTTTGGAAGACCTTGTGTTATATCACCGGATCTCGATTTTTCATATATAAATGTAACTAAAGTATCCCCCTCGTAAAGAATTTCTCCGTAATGCCCATGAACCGTTGCTCCTGGAGTAGCCAAATAGGGCTTAGCGGATCTTATTACTATAGAATCAACTTGAACAATTAAAACTTGACCCGATTTTAGGTGTGGTCCTTTTTTGGCTATATATACATTTTCACAAATAAATTGTCCAAGACTAATTATTGTGGACGTTTCTTCATAAAAATTATCATCATAATTATTGTGAAGAAAATACCAATTCAAATTGAATGGATTCAAAACGATGTTACTGTATGGATCGAGATTATAAATTCTTTCGTTTTCATCGATTAAATAATATTTAATTACTTGAAAAATATGTTTTAAGTTGTCAAGTTGCAAATATTTAAGTACTGAGATCTGATTATAAGTTAGTAAAGGCAAAAATGAATAAAAATTCGCAATTTGAATGGCTGTTCCTAAGGGGCCCGACGAATTTGTAATTTGAATTAAAGGATTTTTTTTAATTGATTGGTTTATCACATTGTGATATTTTACATGATTAAATGGACCCATTCTAAAACAATTAGATGATGATAAAATTAACAAAGATTGGGATTCCTTATTTCTATTTAAGAACATACGAATAGTTCCGTGATTTTGTCTAAGTGATTGTTGAATCCTGGCCTTGGAATAAATGGAATAAAACGGATTGATGTGATCTGCAGAGATCAATCCCGAATCCGACGGATTATTATTCCTTTTTCTTATATACGAAATATGGGATTTCACTAAGCCGATTCTTATGAAATAGTGAATCAACCCCTTTGTACTTACTTCAACAAAGAAAGCACGGACCCCTTCGAGGGAAGAATTTTTGTTGTCTTGGTCCCAATTCAAGACTAAACAAGTTCGAACCAATTGAATACTTGTGTCAGAAATTCCTCGAGTTGGTTTGCCATTTACATAAAGGATATAGTTGACAACTCGAAGTTGCATATTATCCTTTTCTCGAAAGAGATCTTGTGGGAAGAGTGTTGCTAAATTTATACTGTCCACTATCTCATATGTGGCTACGGGTCGCACCAAAACAAAAAACTTTTTCTTGGTTGGTGTGACCCGTTGGACATAAATCCAATTTTGCAATTTTTTTGATTCCTTAGAGTTTGTTTTTCCCCTTCCTGGGGGTATCAAGATCCCACTGTGTCGGGATATCTTATCTGTCTTGTCCGGAAAGTGGATATCCCCCGAAAATATTTTGAGTTCAATCCTTTTTTTTTTTCTCTCCACTCGGACCAATCCGCCAACTTGGCTTCTTATATTTAAAGTGATTCGTGTATCGACTGCAATGATACTATAGTTCTGTACCATTATGGAAGAAGATCCGGGTAAAATATGTACTTCCTCAGGAATGAAAAAAAATCGATCTACTTTCATTTGGTATTTTGTCTTAAATTTTTTGACTCCTCGATACTCAATGATATCCTCTTTTTGGATGATTGAGTCCGCCTCTATAGTCCCATATTTCAGAATTCCGGAACTCTTTCTTCTGTATCTAGGATCATCAAAAAAAGCAAAAATACTATTTCGACGGAAAATACCATTTATGGGTATTTCAATCGAGATACCTGAATGCGGTATGAATTCTTTTTCTTGTTCTTGAATCGATTGGAATGGAATGAGAAATCTATTTCTTCGCCTCTTTGCTAAGAAATCCGAGTTCTCATCAAAACTAGCAGAATATATCAGATTAGAATGGCTAGTACCCATGATTCCATTCAATTCTGAATAATCGGGAATCCCATATTTTTTTTTATCAGAAAAATCCGAACTAAAAAATTTATGGCTCACTTGATCATTATTGACTGAGCGGCTAGAAATAGACTTTCTTTCGACGGAAAGAAAGGGTATGTTCATTTGATCTTGATCTTTGTGGATCGAAAAAAGAATTAGACTAGATCCACATGAACCTCCTGATAATATCCATAAATGACTTGTTTTTGGTAATAGATGGACATTACTATATGTAAATTCAGGTGCATGGTACACATCAGTACTCCAGTGCATTTCTCCCTCTGAGTCAGAATAAATATGTTTTCGAACCCTCTCTTTAAAATGAAAAGTGTATGTTGCCTCGCGAATCTCAGCAATCACTTGTTCTGATTCCACATATTGATCATTTTGAACTAAAAGAAAACTTTTTGGTGGAATAGTAACGCTATGTATAATATCTTCACTCTCAATAATTACAGACAAGTCTATATAACATAGAAAGGCAGGATGCCCGTGACGTGTACGTGTAG